TTCTGCGAGATCCCCTATTTCCTTTCCCCGGGATTGTAGTTCAATCGGTTAGAGCACCGCCCTGTCAAGGCGGAAGCTGCGGGTTCGAGCCCCGCCAGTCCCGACGGATCAAAATAAATACATCAATTCATTTTTCCCCTTCTATGAACTAGTAAAGGGTAGCGAGGGACATACTTTCATTCCCAAAGCAAAAAGGAGTCTTTATTTCTTTTTGCTTTCCTATTTTTTCTATTTCGCTTTTATTGTTTGTTTAGGTTTAGAACTATGTAATTACTCGGAGTGGAAAGGCAATCTGATGATCCTTTATCAGACGATTGTCCAAGGAAGACGCAAGGCAGGTTATAGAAAAAACAAGGAAACAGATGATAAATAAAGGAATTTTGGATCGATTGAGTCAGGAATCCAAATTTTGATTCGGTATGGATAAAAGAACTTCCCATGTTATACTATTCAAGTCTTGACGACGGGTTGATTTGCTAGATCAGATATTGTTATTCATGATATTGATCCGATTCAAGATCATCGAGAGGTAGTTCATTCATTGAATTTACAGCCGAAAGATTTATCATCTCTAGGGGATTAAATCCCGAGTTATTGCGAAGTAAAAAAACCGATGAGATTATGGAAGTCAATATTCTTGCATTTATTGCTACTGCACTATTCATTCTAGTTCCTACCGCCTTTCTGCTTATCATTTACGTAAAAACAGTCAGCCAAAATGATTAATTCAAATTCAAATGAATTTTCAAATTCATTTGAATTAAACTTTCCTTCTGAGTTCTTATCAAAAATTGACGAAGTCAAATGAAAAGGATTCCAATTTCACGTCTTAACTTAAATGAAACGAGCGCACTATAATCAGCAGTTTTCTAAGAGATAGATAGTATGGTAGAAAGATGCATCTTTCTACCATACTATTAACTAATTAAGAGCCCATTCCCGTTCATTGAAATATAAAATTTCGGAAGAATTTGAGGTTGGAATAAATTTCCAATCATCCGAATCTCTTTCTTTTCGAAATACAATACAAGGGCGGGAATCGATGAAATAGCTCTTTAATTGAAAATTGAAAGAGTATGATTCATATCATAGATTACTCGATTGGAGTCCAATGAGATTCCAAATTCAGAGGTTTTGATTTGAAATAGTTTCAAATGCGTTGCAGAACGATCTATAAAACAATAGATACGGTTTGATTTTTGATTCCTGAACTCAATTAGTAGTACTTCTAGAGCCCACTTCTTCCCCACACTACGAGTGAAAGGGAAAATGTAAAGACTACCATTAAAGCAGCCCAAGCGAGACTGACTATATCCATGTGCATTATGTCCCCTATCTCTATAAATACGAAGGAATTATTCCATTATTCCTCACTAATAATAGTGGAATCAATGCCGCAGAGTCAAAAAGGGGTTCTGGCCGAACACTATTGAGAAAGCAATCCAAGAAATCGATTATTATTTCGAATCAGGAAAGATTAAAAACACAAGCAAAATACATAGTAACATCTCAAGGAAATGGGAACATGTAGGAATAAGAATAACAAGGTCTATTCTTTTTTTGTTTTTTTGACCTTCTAAGTAAAAACAGAAGGGGGTAAATGCCTAAAAACAAGAAATCACTATCTATTACAGATCTCTATTTCCCCATTTGATCTAATCCGTACCCCCTTTTCCAATTATCGCTGCGAAACAGGGGGCTTGGGTAGGCGTTACCGAAAAGAAAGCATTTCTTTTTACTCTCTTTTCTAGAAAAGTCAATTATTCATCCAATCTAATATTTATTTGATACCTGAGCACTCAGAGATTATCGCAAGTCCGTCTTATACTTCCGACCCCTTCCAAAAGTATTAATTGAATTTCTTATCAGGCTCTACAATTTGATTCAAGATCCAGCCATTAGCCACCCCCTTAGTAATAGAAGGGAATCGCGAAGTCTTGATAACTCCTCCCTCTACCAGTAGATTCGAATATTTCCTTGAATCCTAGATGCGAACGGGGCTTCACAATCTTTTCTTTTAGAAAACCTTTCGACCACATACTTAGAATCAACCAAGGTATCAACAGCCTGTTTCCTATGCTTCTACGGAGGAAGCATTCTTCGAGTTCTATCAAAAGAACAGAAAAGAAGAAGAGATTTTGCGTTTTTGGTAATCAGGCGACACCCGGATTTGAACTGGGGAAAAAGGATTTGCAGTCCCCCGCCTTACCACTCGGCCATGCCGCCAAAATGATACAAAAATATTTTTCTTCCAAAACCCCTTTTGGTTGGATTTGATCCAACCCTTCAATTTATTGTCTAGTATCTGAAAATACACATTTGATTTCTCAATAGAAAAGCGAGAGAATGTTTTTAGCATTGTGTATTTTCAGACGAGAAATTGGAACCAATAACTATTGACTCCTTAGTTCGAATTCATGAACTATTCCGGGATTTGAATTTCAAATTGTGTTTTCCTAATGACATAAGAAAATAAAAACTGAGACTGAACCAATCAGTA